TATAACAGAGAATAATAAACTTATAACTTATATATATATGAAAAATAGAAAAAAAAAATAATAAAAAAATTAAAAAAAATTATGAATAATTATAAAATAATTATAAAAATAGAATATATATTAATATAATAAAAAAATATAGAATATAAAACTATATAAAATATAAAAAGGACGTAAATCTCGTGAATGCCTGAATGAAAAGGACATATTTTGTTCTTTTAAGAAAAGGAGAATCATATTTATCAAAAAAATCGTTGTACATCTCAATTTGAATTAGGGATTCCATGTACAAAATAAGCCTTAAAACTACATATATATCTGATCATATATGTATTATATATTACAATATATATATATATTATTTAATTTTTTACAAGAATCACAATAAAGAAAAAAAAGGAGGATTTTAAATGCGAGATCTAAAAACATATTTATCCGTGGCGCCGGTAATAAGTACCCTATGGTTTGGGTCTTTAGCAGGTCTATTGATAGAGATTAATCGTTTTTTCCCAGATGCGTTAACATTCCCTTTTTTTTTTCATTTTAGTTATTAACACGGGGGGGTGATGCAGATTAAGGATACAATTAAATATTTGTTAAATATTTGTAACTATTGATCCCCTTCCCTTTTTTTTTGCTATAATTAGAATAGAATAAGTTAGAAAAGAGAAAGAATAAAAGTGAATTCAAACTTAGCGAAACTCATAACTCGGGCTCAAATTTCAAATAAATTAAGAGAACGGAACTAAAAGTGTGGTTAAGGCAGCAGTCTCATACAAAATGCTTAAATGAAATACAATATTGTATTAGGATTCTAATCTAAACTTCTAATTTAAATAGAATTTAAAAGCATTGTATTACTTATTATTATATTTATATTGTTTATATTGGTTACAACAAAATCTCTCACAATGTGATTTCGAGTTAGCAACTTCTATTTTTTCGTTCTTTTCTTCTTTGCTTCGGATTGAAAAAAAAAAGAGTTGAGTGAATAAAAAACCCAAGGGAGGTTGATGGCCAAGGGTAAAGATGCTCGGGTAAGGGTTATTTTGGAATGTACTAATTGTGCTCGAAAGAGTACTAATAAGAAATCAACAGGCATTTCCAGATATATTACCCAAAAGAATCGACACAATACGCCTAGTCGATTGGAATTGAGAAAATTCTGTTCCTATTGTTACAAACATACGATTCATGGGGAGATAAAAAAATAAATAGAACCGATTCCTTGTGTGTCACTTTTACAAGGAAGATGAAAAAAAAATGGCATATTAACATATAGCATATTAACATATAATTAAGATATATCCTATATTTAAATAGAAATATAAACAAACAAAATCCTATTTCTATTTCCTTCGATCGGATCAAAAAAGATAACGATTTAGAATTAAGAAATAGGATTTTCGAAATAAGGAATAAACAAATCATGGATAAATCCAAGCGACTTTTTCTTAAGTCCAAGCGAGCCTTTCGTAGGCGTTTGCCCCCAATTGGCTCGGGGGGTCGAATTGATTATAGAAACATGAGTTTAATTAGTCGATTTATTAGTGAACAAGGAAAAATTTTATCTAGGCGGGTGAATAGATTGACTTTAAAACAACAACGATTAATTACTACTGCTATAAAACAAGCTCGCATTTTATCTTTGTTACCTTTTCTTAATAATGCAAAACAATTTGAAAAAAGTGAGTTGGCCGCGAGAACTACTGGTCTTAGAACCAGAAAAAAATAGGCTTACTCTTCAATTGAATCAAAATTGCAATTCGAATTCAAATGTAGATTGATGTTTTGTTTGAAAAATCCAAAAATCCGGATTTGATTGTCGTATCATAAAAAAAAACGAATTGGGGAAGACGAATAAATCTTTTTTTTTTTGAATGTTTTTGCTCAGTTTGACTACTTGATCATAATATCATTATATTTTATCATACTAATTTCTATTCTACCTTCCCGGAATTTTTTCTCCAAGGAATTCGATGTAAAACATTTCTAAAACATTTTTTTTTGGATTCCTTTTAATCTCCTTATTTGATAATGTCACTGGAAATCATATAAAGACAATTCTTATTTAATATAGCCATTTGTGCAAGTATTTTACGATTAAGAAGCAACTGTTTCTTGTACAAATTGTTTATTAATTTACTATAACTACAGGATACAATATTCCCCCGAATTACTGCATTTATCCGCGTAACCCACAAACGACGAAAATTCCTTTTTTGCCTATCTCTATCCCGATGGGCTGAAACCAAAGCTCTTATTTTTTGTTGAATGATTGTTCGAATAAGTCTTGAATGGGCCCCGCGAAAGCTTGATGCGAATAAACGAATTTTTGTTCTACGCCTCCGAGCTATATATCCTCGTCTAATTCTGGTCATTGAATAAACGAAACTTTGCTTTGATGAAAATAACTAATTGATTTCCTTTCTTCAGTTATTCTTTTCTCCTTTTCTATAATTATAATAACAAAACGGATTTTTCCAATGTATAAAATAAAAATTCCAACGGCTTTTGCTACTATAACCTTCCCAACCACGATTTTTTGTCTTTTTTTTTTCTAGGCATTTCACCTCGAAATAAAAAATTGTATTGTATTGCTACTAGGTATCAAACAAAAACATAGTAAAAATAGCAAATAGAAATGGATAAAGAAATAGTGGGTTCCATCGTTTCTATGGTTACTTCTTAAACGGTGAGGTTCTCTCTATACACCGGAGCACCTTCCTTTATTTAATCATTTAATCAATGTTATTGTTAACTTGTACAGTTCACACTCTTTTGCTCTACCTATGAATTATCCAGTAATAGGTCTTTCACAACAAGATCTATCGATACAGTAACGGTAGTTAATTATGAGGATTAGCTGATTAGTTGACCCTTTTAGTCCGTTCTTGCAAGAGTGGGGATAGAATTTTTCACCTTTTTATTAATTTAAATATTCCCCTGCTTAAGGGATAATCAAATTATTTGCTACCAATGGGGAATTCTTTCTCATTTTAAATTGAAAATTGAGGTGATTGAATTTGCATCGATGGAAACCATAAATTTGATACAAAATAGAAGAATATGATAGATCTTTTTTTTTTTAGATAGTGAAGTAATTTCTTCCATTCTATCATCCTATTCATTCACACCGATCGCGGAAAATGGAAAATTTTGTTTCTTTTGTCTTGTTCCAGCCCACGATCTAAACGAGTCGCACATACACCCTAGTACATGTTCCTCGGCGCTGAGGACATCCCCCCAGAGCAGGGGATTTTGTGACATTTTTGATTGGCTGTCTTGTGTTTCTAATAAGTTGTTTGATAGTTGGCATGGGGAATTGTATGAACAATGGGCTGGTTTAGATCGATCCTAACCGGATAATTATGAATTTTTTTATTAATTTATTAAGAATATTTTAGAATATTAATATTAATAGAATATGAAATCCCGGCAAGAAAAGAAAATCTCAAATCACTATTTTTGTGAAATTCTTTCTATTTTTTATGCAATTGCTACAAGATCAACAATTCCATGAGCTTGGGCTTCTGTTGCTGACATAAAAACATCCCTTTCCATGTCTTCGGATACAACCCATAAGGGTTTGCCCGTTCTTTGTGCATAAACCCTTGTGAGAATTTCTCGCAGTTTCAATAATTCTTCCGCTTCCAGGACAAATTCTCCTACTTGTGTCTCAAAATAACCACCAATAGGTTGGTGGATCATTACCCTGATGATATAAGAAAAGAAATGGTTCTTCTATCTTGTATGATAAGGCAACGAAAAGAGATAAAGAATAATAAGAAAAAAAAAGATAGAATCGAGCAACCGTACAGGCATTGTTTGTGCATTGCATACGGCTTTACAATAGAATTTTAATAGAATTTTAATTAATTTTATACCTTTTTATACCTTTCATCGAAAAAAAGAAAATATAGAGTCTATCAGGTCTAGATTGGTAAATAATCCAATAACCACCCACCCTTCCCTTGTGGCGAGTTAAAAAACAAAAATACTATGGTGGCTCTGTTGCTTCATTTCATTCTTAATTTAGCAATCCCAAAGTTTCTTTTTTTTTTTTTAATATTTTTTTTAATATTAAGTTATATTAATAAAAAACTAATTATATTAATAAAAAAAATAAAAAACTAATTATATTAATAAAAAACTAATGAATTTTTTCGTACTCTTTCATAACATAAATAATGTTAAGAGTTCGCCAGTGTGAAAACAAAAAAGTTTGTGACGCTGAAATAGGTCTCCGATAGATAATATAAAATCGTAAATACTCTTAATATCTCATATTATATCTCATACTACTCTTTCGATACATAATCGAATGTTAAAATCTTTCGATACATAATCGAATGTTAAAAAAAAAATTTATATCGAATTCGAAATGCCATGCTATTATTACTTAATATTCATATTTCATATGGCGAAGGCATAGTTATTTTTTTGTTTCAAATAAAAAACTCATTTGCGCCAAGCGTGAGGGAATGCTAGACGTTTGGTAATTTTTCCTCCGACCAGGATAAAAGATCCCATTGAAGCAGCTAATCCCATGCATACTGTCTCTACATCTGGTCGTATAAATTGCATAGTATCATAAATTGCTATTCCGGGCATTACCCATCCACCAGGAGAGTTTATAAACAAATATAAATCTTTGGTCTCACTCTCCATACTGAGATAAACCATAAGACCAATAAGTTGATTCGAGATCGTGCTATCAACACCTTGACCTAAAAAAAGTAATCTTTCTCGATAAAGTCGGTTGATTAGGATAAAATTCTATCCCCTAGAAACTGTACATACACCTTTTGATGCATACGGTTTAACAAAAATTGCGAAAAAAAAAAGAATCAATGCGTAGATTCCAGCCCTTTTTTTGGTAGTGAGTACTTTCTAACTTCTCTGTTAACGAAGGGGCTTTTCTTCCATTTTTCAAGAAAGATAAGTTTTGATCTCTTTTACCTCTAAAAAAAAATTCATTAAACTTTTTAAACAAACTTCTCGTTGATGTAGTCTTTCATCGAGATCAAATTCAAATCACGATGACATTTTCTTGTTTCTGAATGGGCTTCTTCAATTTTTTTAGGTTTGTGTTCTACTCCGAGTAAAGATTCACCCGATTTTTATTTTCCCATATAGGGCAAATACCCCCATACCCTGTCTTTTTTTTACAACTTCTTTTTTTTTTGAATTCATTTTACAACTTCCGCCAAATATTTGACGCAGTCATCATATTATTTGATTGATCATGATTAGTAATTTTAAATTACTCCTATTTTTAAATAGAATATGATACAAGTAGTAATTCTAGATATCTTACCAATTGGGTTTTTCTAAACGGAGCCTGGAGATACTGCATTTTGTTGGTCCAAACAAGACAACCATAAATTTTTCTAATTTTTTAAATCTGGATATCCCCAAAAGCATAGATTTAATTTAATTGTACTTCATTACACTTCACACTCCAAATTTTTGATGATTTAATCAATCTTTTTCTTGGGCGAAACAGAGGATATCCCAATCGAGGGAGAGAACGGGGAAATCCCGTATACCCAATATATTTGACAAGTCGCACTATATGTCAATCCAAATTGGATTATCCTCCCCAGGATTTTTAAAGGGGACTTTTGGAACACCAATAGGCATCAAATGAAAGAAAAAAGTTAAGCACTCCATTTCACTTTGATGTGAAAGCGTAAGAGTGAATTTATTGTCTTAAAAATATTGGTTTTTATCATAATCATATTTTATGCGTAGATTAAAAAGTTTAGAAAAAAAATAAAGGAAGACAAAATGAATAAAATTAATAAAATAAAGTCAAATTCTTACGAATAGGCCCTTTAAATGATGAATAAATCTATATGCATTCACTTATATAAAATGAGATCAACTCCCCATTGCGTATTGGTACTTATTGGGTATAGAATAGATCTGCTTCTCTTTGTTCTTACAAACAGACAAACAGAATCGTTACATTATTATTAATTATTACCATTATTATTAATTATTACTAAAAAAAATAAAAAAAAAAATATTAATCCTTTCTACGAAATAATCCACTGAAAAGGGAAGGTCCATAACATAGTTTTTCCAGTGTAATAAAGTTACATAGTGTCCATTCTTCGTTGATAAAGAGGTATTTTCATGGGTTTGCCTTGGTATCGTGTTCATACTGTCGTACTGAATGATCCCGGTCGTTTGCTGGCTGTCCATATAATGCATACAGCTTTGGTTGCTGGTTGGGCTGGTTCGATGGCTTTATATGAATTAGCAGTTTTTGATCCCTCAGACCCTGTTCTTGATCCAATGTGGAGACAAGGTATGTTCGTTATACCCTTCATGACTCGTTTAGGAATAACCAATTCATGGGGTGGTTGGAATATCACAGGAGGAACTATAGCGAATCCGGGTATTTGGAGTTATGAAGGTGTGGCTGGGGCGCATATTGTGTTTTCTGGCTTGTGCTTCTTGGCAGCTATCTGGCATTGGGTGTATTGGGATCTAGAAATATTTTGTGATGAACGTACGGGAAAACCCTCTTTGGATTTGCCCAAGATCTTTGGAATTCATTTATTTCTTTCAGGAGTGGCTTGTTTTGGGTTTGGCGCTTTTCATGTAACCGGATTGTATGGTCCTGGTATATGGGTGTCCGATCCTTATGGACTAACCGGAAGAGTACAATCTGTAAATCCAGCGTGGGGTGTTGAGGGTTTTGATCCTTTTGTTCCGGGAGGAATAGCCTCTCATCATATTGCAGCGGGGACGTTGGGTATTTTAGCGGGTTTATTCCATCTTAGTGTCCGCCCGCCCCAACGTCTATACAAAGGATTACGTATGGGAAATATTGAAACCGTCCTTTCCAGTAGTATCGCTGCTGTCTTTTTTGCAGCTTTTGTTGTTGCTGGAACAATGTGGTATGGTTCAGCAACAACTCCGATTGAATTATTTGGTCCCACTCGTTATCAATGGGATCAAGGATACTTCCAGCAAGAAATATATCGAAGAGTTAGTGCTGGGCTAGCCGAAAATCAAAGTTTATTTGAAGCTTGGTCGAAAATTCCTGAAAAATTAGCTTTTTATGATTATATCGGTAATAATCCGGCAAAAGGTGGATTGTTCAGAGCAGGCTCGATGGACAATGGGGATGGAATAGCTGTTGGGTGGTTAGGACATCCTATTTTTAGAGATAAAGAAGGACGTGAACTTTTTGTACGGCGTATGCCTACTTTTTTTGAAACATTTCCTGTTGTTTTGGTAGACGGAGACGGAATTGTTAGAGCCGATGTTCCTTTTCGAAGAGCAGAATCCAAGTATAGTGTCGAACAAGTGGGTGTAATTGTTGAATTCTATGGTGGCGAACTAAATGGAGTTAGTTACAGTGATCCTGCTACTGTGAAAAAATATGCTAGACGCGCCCAATTGGGGGAAATTTTTGAATTAGATCGTGCTACTTTGAAATCTGATGGTGTTTTTCGCAGCAGCCCAAGGGGTTGGTTTACTTTTGGACATGCTTCGTTTGCTTTGCTCTTCTTTTTCGGACATATTTGGCATGGTGCTCGAACTTTGTTCAGAGATGTTTTTGCCGGTATTGATCCAGATTTAGATGCTCAGGTGGAATTTGGGACATTCCAAAAAGTTGGGGATCCAACTACAAGAAGACAAGTAGTCTGATACAATATTGATCTCTTACTTTTCGCTTTTTTATTTCATTTTGATTTTTATTTCATTTTGATATAGGGTACGGAGACATCTTGATTTGAATCGCCGACTTTTCTTTGAATCTTGTTCTTTTTTTTTTTATCCGGGGGATGGGCCCAAATAAACAGGTATGGAAGCTATAATTGTAAACCACGATCAAATTTATGGAAGCATTGGTTTATACATTCCTCTTAGTCTCGACTCTAGGAATAATTTTTTTCGCTATCTTTTTTCGAGAACCACCTAAAGTTCCAACTAAAAAGATGAAATGATTTTTCATTATCTTAATTGAAGTGATGAGCCTCCTCATATTGGGAGGCCCCTTACTTCAACTTACCTTCACCTAGTCCCCGTGTTCCTCGAATGGATCTCTTAATTGTTGAGAGGGTTGCCCAAAAGCAGTATATAAGGCATACCCAGTAAAACTTACAAGTAAACCAGATATAGAGATGGCGACTAGGGTTGCTGTTTCCATTATTATATAATTTCAAGACCACAATGGATCTATGATAAAATAAAATTATTTATTTACAACGGAATGGTTACAAAGTCAACAGATCTCAATTAATACAAAATAAGATTTATGGCTACACAAAGTGTTGAGGGTAGTTCTAGATCTGGTCCAAGACGAACTGTTGTAGGGAGTTTATTGAGACCATTGAATTCGGAATATGGTAAAGTAGCTCCTGGATGGGGAACTACTCCTTTGATGGGTGTCGCAATGGCTCTATTTGCAATATTCCTATCTATTATTTTGGAGATTTATAATTCTTCCGTTTTACTGGATGGAATTTCCATAAATTAGGTTTACAAGAACCATTAAGTTCTAGCTTTTCAATACAAAGTGAAGTCCTTGGGGCTCGGATTTTTTTTAGTTCCTTCTTTTTTTTTGTAGTTCGATCGTGGAATTTCTTTCTTTCTGTATTTCGGGAATATGAGTGTGCGACTTGTTATAATGGATCCTATTTTTTGATAGTATAGAGAATGCGTCTGTATCTTGATAGAGATGGTTTTTATCTTGTCAGATATTTATTCTAGTATCTGGAGCACGGAATATATGAAATAAATTACGAAGTATTAGAACTATGATTCATATTTAATATTCAGATCCCATGACCGGACCCAAAAAAATTTCAAAGAGTTAGAGGGTATAAATTGAAAGATTTTTTTTTTTCAAACTCTGTTCTTTGTCTATGCTTATTTTGATCAAAGGACAAACCCCTTTTTTCGATTTTTAGTTATTATATTTATTCGATGATACAACGGTTTTTACTCAGGGAATCTTTGGACTTAGTTTGAAGTTTGAAGGTTTTATTGAATCGTCGTGGTTCTAGTATGAATCTGAGGTTTCAATTGATCATAGGATCTTAACAAGAAAATTCCTATCAATCAATAACAAAAAAAGCAAGAGTAAGACTACATTACATTACGTACAAATAAAAATACTAAATCAAGGAAAATCTAAATTAGGTAAATAGAAAATTCAAGAGGCCTGTAACGATCAAGAGATGAATGAGCCGACTTGATATTTTGGCATTATAACCACACCATAAAGAATAGTTTTCGGATTTTTCTTTTTTCATATCGTCATCTTCAGAGAAGATTGTTGAATCATAGGATTAAGGAGTTTCAATTATATATATCTGTTTCAACTAGTATTTGGGTATTTCTGTTTGAGCTGTACGAGATGAAATTCTCATATATGGTTCTCGGAGGGGGAGTATTTCCGGTTTACCTATCTCAATAAAGTTTATGATTGGTTCGAAGAACGTTTAGAGATTCAGGCAATTGCAGATGATATAACTAGTAAATACGTTCCTCCGCATGTCAACATATTTTATTGTTTAGGAGGAATTACGCTTACTTGTTTTTTAGTCCAAGTAGCTACAGGGTTTGCTATGACTTTTTACTATCGTCCAACCGTTACTGAGGCTTTTGCTTCTGTTGAATACATAATGACTGAAGCGAATTTTGGTTGGTTAATTCGATCAGTTCATCGATGGTCAGCAAGTATGATGGTCCTAATGATGATTTTGCACGTATTTCGTGTCTATCTTACTGGTGGCTTTAAAAAACCTCGCGAATTGACTTGGGTTACAGGTGTGGTTCTTGCTGTATTAACCGCATCTTTTGGCGTAACTGGTTATTCTTTACCTTGGGACCAAATTGGTTATTGGGCAGTAAAAATTGTAACAGGCGTGCCGGAAGCTATTCCTGTAGTAGGATCCCCCTTGGTAGAGTTATTACGTGGAAGTGCTAGTGTAGGACAATCCACTTTGACTCGTTTTTATAGTTTACATAC